GTTGTCAATATGATTGTAAATTTTAAATAGAAATGTTGAGAGTTGAGAAAAGAATAAAGAATAGAAAAAAGACTATAAAAAATACAATGAAAAAAAAGAATTAAGTAAATTTTTGTAATTTTTTTTTATTAATTATTATTTTTTATTATAATTATTATTATTTTTTTTATTAATTATTATTAATATTTTCTATTTTTATATGTTATATATGTTTCTGTTTTTTTTATCTTATTTTATGGTATTTTTAAAAATAACATATTTAAAAAAATGCAATTACTTCATTTATTCAATTGATCTTTTTTCTCTATATTTTATATGAATAAAATTAGCTCCATAAAATCTGGTTTTGTTGTTATAGAACACGGTATTCTATAGAATATATTCTATAGTAGAGTAGCAATATTCTATAGTAGCATAGTAATAAGAAATACGAATAATAAATTTATTAGTATGAATAGAACAAAAGAGGGGGGAGGAAATAATAAAGAAAAATTTATACAAAGCTAGATATGAATCATCCACACCCTCTTTTTTGTATTTCATTAATTGAATTTTGTTTGATTAAGACTAAGTTCTGTAAAAACCCCCGCCTTCTTTAAAATATCATGAACAGTTCCTGTGGGTTGAGCTCCTTTTTCAAGGAAATAGAGAATCGCGGGAACATTTAAATAGGTTTGATTATTTATCGGATCATAAAAACCCACTTTTCGAAGATCTCTTCCCTCTCTTCGGGATCGAACATCAATTGCAACAATTCGATAAACGGCTCATTGGGATAGATGTAGTTAAATAATACCCCCCCTAGAAACGTATAAGAAGTTTTATCCTCGTACGGCTCGAGAAAAAAAAATGATTAATTAAAAGTTATGTCTATTTATGGTTATGGAATTAGAATGTCAAAAAATCCATAAACCAGCAAATCAATTAGACATTTAAACCGTTAAACCGTCTTTTTTTTTCGGAAAAAAAAAAGAAGAAAAAAGCATTCGTACTCTCATAACTCAAGTCAAATAACTCTCAAAATGCTCAAAAAAAAATCCTTAGGCATTCTTTTATTGAGTGGTCTCTAACCCCTTTTTTGTTTGTCTCACTTAGAATCTATTTCGATTCTTGATTTTAATCTAGTTGTTGAGAAAATTGAAAAGGGTATTTCCTTGTTCTAGGATCTTTTATCTTTTCCTTGAATCATTGGGTTTAGACATTACTTCGGCGATATTTAATCATTTCAAAAATGGCAGCAACATGCCCTTTTTTTTCTCTCTTTTTTTCTTTCTATCAAAGAATCATATGAACGATTAATTCCCGCATGATACACTTTTGATCGAAAGAGTTTTACCAATTCCAACAATTTTCTTTTTGATTTGAAAATAGTTTGAATCGGAGCCTTTCGATTTCTATATCAAAAATAGACTTACGAAGTTGTTCCAACTTATTGATTTCCATTAACTAACCCTAGATCCTTGCCCCTGAAAAATAGATGTTTCTCTTCGAGCTCCATCCTGTACTATTTACATTACAACCCAACAAAAGCCGGATTATAATAGAACAAAGGATGTCGAGCAAAAAGCACCTTCATTTCTACATAATGGAAAGTGGTGGGTTTTGACATCCACAGCCGATCATGTCCTTCAAGTCGCACGTTGCTTTCTACCACATCGTTTCAAACGAAGTTTTACCATAACATTCCTCTAGTCTGGAACATTTATTCAATTATGGAATCATGAATAGTCATAGGTTCAGTCGATCCATAGTAATCTATCTATACTTCTTCCTTCTATATGAAATCAATTTCCTTCTATATGCTATATGAAATAAATATATAATTTAGGAAGAAAAAGCCTCAATAAGAATTCAAACTAACCCATATTGTATGAATGCAATATATATATATTTTTTATATATTTTTATATATTTTAAATTTTTTATTAGATATTAGATTTTATTATTAGATTTTATTAGAATAGTTAGATTTTATTAGAATAGAAAAGTATAATATATAATATTAGTAAAAAAAAAGAATATCATTAATAATAATATTACGAAAATAATAATATCACGAATATTATAAATAACACAAATAAACTAATTTTTTTGAATCTACCTTGCATCTTCAAATAACCCGATAGATCAAATAACTCGATAGAATAGATCCACCAATCTCGCAGTTCTTCGAGTGTCAATCTTAAGAAATCATTCAAAATCAAAAGCAAGAATCACACTTTCTCCAATATTTGACTCTTAGAAAGAAGGTTATTAAAAACAAAAAAAAGAGCAATTTAGATTCGGATATCGTTATTCTGATATATAAAAGGAGTATGCTCTGGGACGGAAGGATTCGAACCTCCGGATAGCGGGACCAAAACCCGTTGCCTTACCACTTGGCCACGCCCCAAATAGATTTCTATTTGAAACTACTAAACACTAATATGGGTATTCCTTATTCGTCAATTCCAGTTCCAAATAGCTATGGAATAGAGTAGATTCTTGCTACGATTTTTGC